GCATAGCAGAGCCGCGCCTAATACTCCGGCAACTCCCATCATATGAAATGGGTTCAATGTCCAATTATGAAATCCTTGGAAAAAGAGGATGAATCGAAATATCGCTGCTACGCCAAAACTCGGCGCAAAGAACCAACCAGATTGCCCCAGTGGATAAATAAGGAATACGGAAACAAAAACAGCGATTGGAGCAGAGAATGAAATTGCATTATAAGGCCGCAATTGAACAGACCGAGCAAGTTCAAATTGACGTAACATGAAACCTATTAGTGCAAAAGCCCCATGGAGAGCGACAAAAGTCCACAGACCGCCTAATTGACACCAACGAGTAAAATCCCCTTGCGCTTCCGGGCCCCATAGTAGCAACAAAGAGTGTGCTAAACTATTGGCAGGGGTGGAAACTGCCGCGGTTAAGAAATTACAACCTTCCAAATAGGAACTAGCCAATCCATGGGTATACCAAGAAGTTACAAAAGTTGTCCCTGTAAACCAACCCCCTAAAGCGAAATAAGCACAAGGAAAGAGCAATAGGCCGGACCATCCTACAAAAACGAAACGGTCCCTTCGTAACCAGTCGTCCATAATATCAAATAGATCATTTTCTTCTTTAGTAACTCTACCAAGGGCTATAGTCATAGTGATCCTCCTATTCAATTACTTCAACCATTTCCGAGCACCTCATATCACTTCCAAGGCATACGATAGTTTGATTATCTGTGGACGATTTATTTCTCGTTCAATGCCCTTTTTCAAAGGTCTCGAAGATAGAAATTTTTCATTTTTATCTATGGGGTCACAACCGAGGTCGTGGTAAATCCATGAATTTGATTCGATTAGTTTTTCTTATACTATAGAAATAAACATTTGAATTCAGCATTATTCCATGACTCCTATTTCAAAGCCTATCTTTTAAGGAAAAATGAAAATAAAAGTAACCCCTCTTTTCCCACTCGCTCTCTATTGCATGGGTGGAAGAACAAAAATGGGATTCTGAAAAAAAAAGAAAGATATTGAAAAAAAAAATGGACTTTCGAAATCCATTTTTATGTGTAACGGAAAGGAGTTGCGATTTCTTCTTATTCCTATAGAACATCTAGTAACAAGAATATGAAATCGTAAATAGCGAAAAATTCTTGCCTTGCGCGGTCTAAGTCTAAGGAAATACAAAAAATCCGCTTATACAATTTCATCTACATCGAATTTATATATCAGAATAGTGGATAGAGGCATCATTCAAGGAGTCAGGTCTACTTACTTTATCTTTCTTTCCAATTTTATGGTGGGTTTGATAAGAACCCTTTTTGTTTTGTTTATAAATAATCGAAAAAAGAGTTTTTTATTTTTTATATAACCTGCTTGTTTTATTATAACAAGTCCTATATGAAAATGCCCGCTGAAGAGAAAATCTATCTGATTGTTTCTCAGCCAATATCGAATTTTAGAAAGAAAAAACAAGAATTTTCTTCTTTTTTTTATTAACATTAAGAAAAAAGAATATAATTAAAATGGAATTGGCAATAAAATTTTTATGGACTTTTGAAAGAAAAAGGAAGGATTTTTTGCAATCGTTATTTCTTGCCTCTGTCATATCACGGAAACCTTTCGATTTGGAACGGGGAGAGATGGCTGAGTGGACTAAAGCGGCGGATTGCTAATCCGTTGTACAATTTTTTTGTACCGAGGGTTCGAATCCCTCTCTTTCCGCCCCCTCGGATCATTTGGGACTTTCGAATTGGAAGGAATTCTGACCCCCGGATTTTCTCATAGATAAATGTACGAAACAAATCCAATTTGTAAGAAAAAATTCCAAAAAAATTTGGATTTTTACTCCTCACGCCCAGGATTACGTCCTGGGTCATTAGATAAGAATCCAAAGATAAAGAGGGAAACAAAGAATATCACTACTGTATAAACAAAAAGTTTGAGAGTAAGCATTACATAATCTCCAAGATTTTTTTTTAAGGAATAGATTACCCGTTTTTCCTTACCACACAGATCCACTAGGATGGTTTTTTTTGATTTTTACACCTAAAAATGCAAAAATCAATTCTTGCAAAAAATTGCAAGAATTGATTTATAATAAGCATTCTTATCAATATAAAAAATTAGGTTAGGTATTGTGTGGGTACCTAAAGGTACCTGTTCAACGTAGGTGCAGGGGGTGGGGTAGAAAGGCGGATCCCAATTTATTGCTGCAGCTATACATTCAATGTAGAAGAATTTGAATTTTAGAATCGAAGGTTCATAATATAAGACTTCTCGGCTTTTATTCATTTTTAGAATTTTTTTGGAATGAATACATCATTCAATTTGGCAGACAGAACAGAGTAGTAAAGATTTCATCGAAAACTTACAGCAGCTTGCCAAACAAAGGCTAATAGAAAAAAGAGTATAGGTATGACAGGCATAAAATCCACGATTGGGTTGAAAATGGCATAAGCTTCGGGCAATTTGGCGAAGAAAAAACTAGTAGGATAAAGAACAGAATTAAAACAGATACAGGTTAAACTAAGTATATTAGGCATAACAAGCATTTCGTTCTTGTAGAGTAGATAATTGGATTTTGATTGAGTTATTTTTCTAAGGGAAAAAAGAAAAGGCGGGTTCAAAATCCTTTTTTCTTCGGACTTTCCCAAACGCAAAATACCTCCTTGTATTCGCACTCTCAAATGAGAATGGAAGAAATTCGACTTTCATATAATATCTTAATAGAATTCCATGTAATGATCAATGCATTTTTTGGATTCTATATTTTTTGGATTCCATATTATCCGCATGTCTAGAATCCTAGCAAGAGAGTATCCCTCATTTTTTATGTAATTGAAGTGGGATTGACGAATAACAAATAAACATAATAGTGTTTATTAGTGTCGCATAAAACCAGAAATGGGGCGTGGCCAAGTGGTAAGGCAGCGGGTTTTGGTCCCGTTACTCGGAGGTTCGAATCCTTCCGTCCCAGATTTTTTCTGATGAAACGAAAGATGAAATCATATTGTACCCCACACGAGACAAAAGAAAGTTTATTAAAGAGAATAATTATCTCTTATGAACTCTTAGATTAGATGCATTTCTAAGCATTCTTTTTCTTTCTCAGAAAACATAATCAAGTGTCAAGTCCAGTCAAATTGAATATCTTTATTTTCATTCAAAATTGGGTCTATCAGTCACATTCAGGATATGCCCCTACTACTACTCATTACTCATATGTGTTTTGAAATTAGAACTTCTTAGATAAACTTTATGCTCCATATCCCTGAAGGGGGAATTCTTACATGATACATTTGACATCTAATGTGAAAGAAAAGAAGGACCCCCTATTTCTTTTTCCCGAACTAAAGAACTAAAGTAAGTAAATAAAAAGAAAATAAAGGGGGTATCCTAATTCTATATTTCATGGCCAGATTAAAGAATAGGAAGTTTTTAGTTTCAGCACAGGTCTTAAAACTTTTATTCTGTCTACTCGGCTTTCTAATTAATTGAAAAAATTTTAAACTTGACGTAAAACACTGTATAAAAATAAAAAATGAGACCTATCCCTTTATGATAGAGATAGATTTTTGTTGTATTATATTATTAGTAAAAAGGGCCCCTCTTTGGTTAAGCGAAAACCATCTCGATCTGCGATTCTTTAAATATCCAGAATGATCCATTCTGGTAAGGATAAGGTAAGAACTGTTCGTTGGATAGAATGGATTCAAAAAATCATACTTCTCCTTATTTTTGATTTGGAGTTGCTTCTTTTAGGTAAAAGAAAGAATGCTATAAGTAAAAGCAAAGGCCTTAATTTGACTTTACACGAAATGTGTTTTTTTTTTACTTCATTTTTTCCCTCTTTTGGTATTCGAGTCGAAGAAGTACGAGAATTCTATAACTACCAAAAAACTTTCAATCTTTTCATTGGAATAGTTTATTTATTTTCATTGGAATAGTTTATTTAGTTAATAGTTAATTGTTTTTGTTATGGAAAAATATATTGCTAATCTAATTCTAATATAGTAATTAAATTAATTAAACTTTTTTTGAGGTTGATAGTTTATTTGTTGGAGAAGAGTCGATCCTTCGCTTCTCATTTCAGGATTGACCATCTCGAGTCCTCTGTTGAGGATGGAAATTCAATAAAAAAGAAGTCTTAAGCAAACTTGTTTATTCGTCTTTTTCGAACTATGTTTCCTTCATATGATAGAATATGGGTTTAAATAAATTGGATCTTTGCGGAGTCTTCCCCGATAAATACTTATTTCTTTTATCCATATTTCTCCATAGATAGCAAGTTTGAATTAGTATACAAAAAACTAAACTAAACCAATGACTATTCATGATCCCATCCATATTGGATCAATTCCCTATACCACTTTGCAATGAAATTAGAGGAATGTTTGTTATGGTAAAACTTCGTTTAAAACGATGTGGTAGAAAGCAACGTGCGACTTGAAGGACATGATCGATTGTGGATTTTGTTATCCATCATTTTCCATAGTAATGAAAATGCTCTTGGCTCGACATAGTCTGTTCTATTCGTCCCGAACCAAATTTGCGCTGGGTTGTTTGTAAGTAAATAGTACACGATGGAGCTCGAGAGGACAGAATTGATTTTTTATCAAGGGAAAGAATCTAGGGTTAGTGAAAACTAATAAATTAGGCCAACTTTGTCAGTCTATCCTTAATATAGAAATCGAAAGGTTAAAATAAGAAGAAAGTCCAATTTTGGAAGATTGGAAAAACTCTTTCAATTAAAAGTCTATCAGAATCAATCGCCCATATTGGATTTCTATAGAAGAGGGAAATGCTTTATCGAAGGAAATAAGAAAAAAAGGGTATGTTGCTACTCTTTTGAAAGAAAAAAGAATAGGAATTCCCGAAGTAATGTCTAAACCCAAGGATTTCACAAATCAAAGATAAAGAATTCCGGAACAAGTAAACGCGATTTTCAATTGTCTCAACAATAGAATTGGATCAGAATAAGGAATAAAAGTCAATTCGTTCGAGATGAGACAAAGAAAAGAGTTTAGAGACGACTCAAAAAATTTGGAAGGATTTTTCCTTTTAAGTCTGTCAGTCAAAATTAACCAACTTGAGTCATGAGTATAAATGAAATTTGTTTTTTCTGTAAGGAAATTAATGCAAGTCATAGTCTAATTTCTATCTACTTGTATTATAGACAGAAATTCGAATCTTTTTCTCGAGCCGTATGAGGAGAAAACCTCCTATACGTTTCTAGGGGGGGCATTGTTTAGCTACATCTATCCCAATAAGCTGTCTATCGAATCGTTGCAATTGATGTTCGATCTCGAAGAGAAGGAAGAGATCTTCGAAAAGTAGGTTTTTATGATCCGATAAAGAATCAAACTTGTTTAAATGTTCCAGCTATTCTCTATTTCCTTGAAAAGGGTGCTCAACCTACAAGAACTGTTTATGATATTTTAAGGAAGGCAGAATTCTTTAAAGAAAAAGAAGGAACTTTGAGTTAATTGAAGAACTAATTATTTAGACACAATTTGCCTCTTTCTTAGTCCTATTTTTGACTGAATTTATGTCGTGCCAATCCAACATAAGCCCTTATTTTATTTACTTTTTCTATCTAATTTGTTTTCTTACCATTGTATTTCCATTGACAAAGGTCTATTGAACAAATAGAATTTGTAGATAGATAGGTCTCTTTATCCTCACTCCATATTAGGTTTTTCTGTCTACACTTCGCTCAAATGATAGGGTTGTCCCTCTTGCATGTACTCTCATACAAGATTTATTTATATAAAGAAATATAAATTGCTAAAAAAATTATTTATATAAAGAAATATAAATTGCTAAAAAAATGACAATTTTGCTATCGTGATTGGGGCCGCTCCTTTTTTAACCTTAGTGAAATTTAGCCGGACCTGTTCATTTTGGCATTTGAGTGTTTTTAATGGGCGATAAAATCTTTCTTTTAATGTTTTGCTAGTTCAATGTTTTGACAGGAGCGTGCGGTGTAATTCCATTGATTTTTGGGTTTCGATCGTATCTAAGATCCTATTTTATCTGGGTTGCTAACTCAATGGTAGAGTACTCGGCTTTTAAGTGCGACTATGATCTTTTACACATTTGGATGAAGCAACAAATTCGTCCAGACTCTTGGTAGAGTCTAGAAGACCACGACTGATCCTCAAGGGTAATGAATGGAAAAAATAGCATGTCGTAATAAAATCAATTTCTTATTTTTGATTTTTGGAATGGAATAAAAAATTCCGATTTTCTGGGTCTAGTGAATAAATGGATAGAGCCTGGCTCCAATTCTGGTAAAATAAAAAGCAACGAGCTTAACTTCTTAATTGAAATGATTCCCCGATCTAATTAGACGTTAAAAATAGATTAGTGCCTGATGCGGGGAAAGATTGGGTTTTCCTATGAACGGACCCTTGATTTTTTCTTTTTTTTTTTTTAGAAATCCTAATTATTCTTGATTATAGATTGAAAAGGGATGTTATGGATTGAATGTGTAAAAGAAGCAGTATATTGATAAAGAGACTGGATTCCAAAGTCAAAAGAGCGATTGGCCTGCAAAAATAAAAGATTTGTTCTCTTTTGTAATTTTTAATTAGAACAAACATAAACTAATTGGATAGAAAAGGAAAAGATCTGTGGATTAGATTCCTTTTCTTTCCAGGGTTTGTATTAAAAAATGCAACACCCTGTTTTGACCATATTGCACTATGTATCATCATTTGAGAAACCGAGAAATGCTTCTTCTTTCTAATTCAAGTAGAAATACAAATGGAAAAATTGGAAGGGTATTCAGAAAAACAGAAATCTCGTCAACAATACTTCGTTTACCCACTTCTCTTTCAGGAGTATATTTATGCATTTGCCCATGATTATGGATTAAAAGGTTCCGAACCTGTGGAAATTGTTAGTTGTAATAACAAGAAATTTAGTTCACTACTTGTGAAACGTTTAATTATTCGAATGTATCAGCAGAATTTTTGGATTAACTCGGTTAATCATCCTAACCAAGATCGATTGTTGGATTACAACAATTTTTTTTATTCTGAGTTTTATTCTCAGATTCTATCTGAGGGGTTTGCGATCGTTGTAGAAATCCCATTCTCGCTACGAGAATTCTCTTGTCCGAAAGAAAAAGAAACACCAAAGTTTCAGAATTTACGATCTATTCATTCAATATTTCCCTTTTTAGAAGACAAATTTTTGCATTTACATTATCTATCACATATAGAAATACCCTATCCTATCCATTTTGAAATCTTGGTTCAACTCCTTCAATACCGGATCAAAGATGTTCCATCTTTGCATTTATTGCGATTCTTTCTCAACTACTATTCGAATTGGAATAGTCTTATTACCTCAATGAAATCGATTTTTCTTTTGAAAAAAGAAAATAAAAGACTATTTCGATTCCTATATAACTCTTATGTATCAGAATATGAATTTTTCTTGTTGTTTCTTCGTAAACAATCTTCTTGCTTACCATTAACATCTTCTGGAACCTTTGTGGAACGAATCCAC